GCTAGTGTAGCTTAATTTTAAAGCATGGCACTGAAGATGCTAAGATGAAAATTAAAATTTTTCCGCAAGCATGTAAGGTTTGGTCCTAGCCTTAGTGTTAATTGTAACTAGAATTATACATGCAAGTTTCAGCCCTCCTGTGAGAATGCCCTAATTACTCTATCAAATAATTAGGAGCAGGTATCAGGCACACACATGTAGCCCAAGACACCTTGCTAAGCCACACCCCCAAGGGACTTCAGCAGTAACAAACATTGATTTAATGAGCGTAAGCTTGAATCAGTTAAAGTTAACAGAGTTGGTTAACCTCGTGCCAGCCACCGCGGTTATACGAGTGACTCATATTAACACAACCCGGCGTAAAGAGTGATTTAAGAATGATCTTAAACTAATTAAAGCTCAGACCTCATAAAGCTGTTATACGCATCTATGAGTAGAACAAACAACAACGAAAGTGACTTTATAAACTTAAGAAACCTTGATGTCACGACAGTTGGGATCCAAACTAGGATTAGATACCCTACTATGCCCAACCACAAACTTAAACAATATCTCACTATATTGTTCGCCAGAGTACTACAAGCGCTAGCTTAAAACCCAAAGGACTTGGCGGTATCCCACACCCACCTAGAGGAGCCTGTTCTATAACCGATAATCCCCGTTAAACCTCACCACTTCTTGCCATTACCGTCTATATACCGCCGTCGTCAGCTAACCCTGTGAAGGATCAAAAGTAAGCAAAATGAATAAAACTCCAAAACGTCAGGTCGAGGTGTAGCAAATGAAGTGGAAAGAAATGGGCTACATTTTTTTATAAAAACATACGAATGGTAAACTGAAAAACACCTAAAGGTGGATTTAGCAGTAAGAAGAGATCAGAGTACTCTTCTGAAATTGGCCCTGGGATAAGCACACACCGCCCGTCACTCTCCTTAATAAATAACCCACTTTTCTATAAATATACTTCTTTAATAAGAGGAGGCAAGTCGTAACATGGTAAGTGTACTGGAAAGTGCACTTGGAATCAAAATGTGGTTAAACCAGCAAAACACCTCCCTTACACCGAGGAGATACCCGTGCAACTCGGGTCATTTTGAACCTCAAAGCTAGCCTACACACCAACTTTAACCAAACCTAATAAATCTAATTAACATTATAATTTTCAACCAAAACATTCTCAACCTTTTAGTATGGGTGACAGAACAATAACTCCAGCGCAATAGCTTATGTACCGCAAGGGAAAGCTGAAAAAGAAATGAAATAAACCATTAAAGTACTAAAAAGCAGAGATTATACCTCGTACCTTTTGCATCATGATTTAACTAGAAAAATTAGGCAAAAAGACTTTAAGTCTACCTCCCCGAAACTAAACGAGCTACTCCGAAGCAGCATTATAGAGCTAACCCGTCTCTGTGGCAAAAGAGTGGGAAGACTTCCGAGTAGTGGTGAAAAGCCTACCGAGTTTAGTGATAGCTGGTTACCCAAAAAAAGAACTTCAATTCTGCATTAATTTTTAACTACCTAAACAAGACTTCCTAGTCAAAGGAACTCATAAGAATTAATAGTTATTTAGAAGAGGTACAGCCCTTCTAAACCAAGATACAACTTTTTAAGATGGGAAATGATCACAATTATCAAGGTTACTCCCTCAGTGGGCCTAAAAGCAGCCACCTGTAAAGCAAGCGTCGCAGCTCCAGCTCAACAACCAAACCTTTAATTTTGATATCTACTCATTACCCTCTTTATCCTATTGGGTTATTTTATAAAAATATAAAAGAACTTATGCTAAAATGAGTAATAAAGAGAATAAACCTCTCCCGACACAAGTGTATGTCAGAAGAATTAAATCACTGATAATTAAAACGGCCCCAAACTGAGGCCATTATATTATTTAAACATTAACCAGAAAACCCTATTCTTCCACCCGTTAACCCTACACAGGAGTGTCACCAGGAAAGATTTAAAGAAAATAAAGGAACTCGGCAAACATAAACTCCGCCTGTTTACCAAAAACATCGCCTCTTGTAAAACCATAAGAGGTCCCGCCTGCCCTGTGACAATGTTCAACGGCCGCGGTATTTTGACCGTGCAAAGGTAGCGTAATCACTTGTCTTTTAAATGAAGACCTGTATGAAAGGCATCACGAGAGTTTAACTGTCTCTATTTTCCAATCAATGAAATTGATCTATTCGTGCAGAAGCGAATATAATAACATTAGACGAGAAGACCCTATGGAGCTTCAAACGCTTAAATTAATTATGTAACCTTATGCCTCTAAGGATATAAACAAAATATACAATATTTATAATTTAACTGTTTTTGGTTGGGGTGACCGAGGGGAAAAACAAATCCCCCTCATCGACTGAGTACTAAGTACTTAAAAATTAGAATGACAATTCTAATTAATAAAATATTTATCGAAAAATGACCCAGGATTTCCTGATCAATGAACCAAGTTACCCTAGGGATAACAGCGCAATCCTTTCTCAGAGTCCCTATCGAAGAAAGGGTTTACGACCTCGATGTTGGATCAGGACATCCTAATGGTGCAACCGCTATTAAGGGTTCGTTTGTTCAACGATTAATAGTCCTACGTGATCTGAGTTCAGACCGGAGAAATCCAGGTCAGTTTCTATCTATGAACATACTTTTCCTAGTACGAAAGGACCGGAAAAGTGGGGTCAATACCACTGGTACACCCCATTTTCATCTATTGAATGAAACTCAAATAGATAAGAAAAGATCACCTAATACCCAAAAAAAGGGTTGTTGAGGTGGCAGAGCCTGGTAAATGCAAAAGACCTAAGTTCTTTAATCCAGAGGTTCAAATCCTCTCCTCAACTATGCTTCAACCCATCTTGCTCTATTTAATTAATCCCCTTGCCTACATTATCCCAATTCTCTTAGCCACAGCCTTTCTTACATTAGTTGAACGAAAAATTCTTGGCTATATACAATTCCGCAAAGGCCCTAACATCGTCGGACCTTATGGTCTCCTCCAACCCATTGCAGATGGCCTTAAACTATTTATCAAAGAACCTATTCGCCCATCAGCATCTTCTCCATTCCTATTTCTAGCTACCCCAACAACAGCCTTAACCCTAGCCCTACTTATATGAATACCTCTCCCTCTCCCTCACTCAATTATTAACCTCAACCTAGGCCTACTATTTATCTTAGCAATCTCAAGCCTCACTGTTTATACCATCCTAGGGTCCGGATGAGCATCCAATTCAAAATATGCTCTAATAGGAGCATTACGTGCCGTAGCACAAACTATCTCATACGAAGTAAGCTTAGGCCTCATCTTACTATCAATAATCGTATTTGCCGGAGGGTTTACCCTCCACACATTTAACTTAGCCCAAGAAACTATTTGACTCCTAATTCCAGGCTGACCACTAGCCCTAATATGATACATCTCAACCCTAGCAGAAACCAACCGAGCCCCATTTGATCTAACAGAAGGAGAATCAGAACTAGTATCAGGATTTAACATCGAATATGCAGGAGGCCCATTCGCCCTATTCTTCCTAGCCGAATATACTAATATTTTACTAATAAATACCCTATCAGTTATCCTATTCATAGGAACTTCCTATAATCCCCTCTTCCCACAAATTTCAACACTAAGTCTTATAATAAAAGCTACACTACTAACATTCATCTTTCTATGAATTCGAGCATCATACCCCCGCTTCCGCTATGACCAACTTATACACTTAGTTTGAAAAAACTTCCTACCCCTCACCTTAGCAATCATTTTATGACACATAGCTCTCCCAATCGCCATATCAAGCCTACCCCCAGTTACTTAAGGAAATGTGCCTGAACAAAGGACCACTTTGATAGAGTGGAAAATGAGAGTTAAAATCTCTCCATTTCCTATTAGAAAGATAGGACTCGAACCTATATTTAAGAGATCAAAACCCTCCGTGTTTCCTATTACACCACTCCCTAAGTAAAGTCAGCTAATAAAGCTTTTGGGCCCATACCCCAACCATGTTGGTTAAAATCCTTCCTTTACTAATGAACCCCACTGTATTAACTATCCTAATTTCAAGCTTAGGCTTAGGAACTACCCTTACATTTATTGGATCACATTGACTCCTAGTATGAATAGGCCTTGAAATCAATACTTTAGCTATTATTCCCCTAATAATTCACCAACACCACCCACGAGCAGTAGAAGCTACCACAAAATACTTCATTACCCAAGCAACTGCTTCTGCCCTCTTACTATTTGCTAGTATTACAAACGCATGAACCTCAGGCGAATGAAGTTTAATCGAAATAATTAACCCAACCTCTGCCACACTAGCAACAACCGCACTTGCCTTAAAAATCGGCCTTGCACCTCTACATTTCTGACTTCCAGAAGTACTTCAAGGCTTAGATCTCACCACAGGACTTATTCTATCAACCTGACAAAAACTAGCTCCCTTTGCCATTCTACTCCAACTATACCCCTTACTTAACCCAAACCTACTATTATCTCTTGGTATCCTCTCAACAATCATTGGAGGATGAGGAGGACTTAACCAAACACAATTACGAAAAATCCTAGCCTATTCATCAATTGCAAACCTTGGATGAATAGTAACAATTTTACATTACAACCCTAACCTAACCCTCCTTAACCTTATCCTATATATTATTATAACACTTACAACCTTCCTCTTATTTAAAAACTTCAACTCAACTAAAATTAACTCTATCGCCTCATCCTCAACCAAATCCCCACTCTTATCCATCATCGCCCTATTAACCCTCCTTTCCTTAGGAGGGCTGCCACCACTTTCCGGCTTCATACCTAAATGACTAATCCTCCAAGAACTAACAAAACAAAACCTATTCATTCCAGCTACAATTATAGCCCTTATGGCCCTCTTAAGTCTATTCTTTTACCTACGTCTATGTTATGCTACAACACTAACCATAAACCCCAACCCCACTAACATATCATCTTCCTGACGAACAAAATCCAACTATCCCACCCTCCTTCTATTAACCTCAGCAATCCTGTCTATTATATTACTTCCCATAACACCCGCAATCTATACACTCTTCATATAGAAATTTAGGTTAACAACAGACCAAAAGCCTTCAAAGCTTTAAGTAGAAGTGAAAATCCTCTAATTTCTGCTAAGATCTGCAAGACTCTATCTCACATCTTCTGAATGCAACTCAGACGCTTTCATTAAGCTAAAACCTTCTAGATAGACAGGCCTCGATCCTGTAAAATCTTAGTTAACAGCTAAGCGTTTAATCCAGCGAACTTCTATCTAAACTTTCTCCCGCCGCTCCGAGAAAGGCGGGAGAAAGCCCCGGGAGAGGTTAACCTCCGTCTTTGGATTTGCAATCCAACGTATCAGCTACTTCAGGACTTTGATAAGAAGAGGAATTTGACCTCTGTTAACGGAGCTACAATCCGCCGCCTATTTCTCAGCCATCTTACCTGTGGCAATTAATCGTTGACTATTTTCTACCAACCACAAAGATATTGGCACCCTTTACCTAATTTTTGGTGCATGAGCAGGTATAGTTGGGACAGCCCTAAGTCTCTTAATTCGAGCTGAACTTGGGCAACCAGGATCTCTTCTAGGAGATGACCAGATTTATAATGTAATTGTAACCGCCCACGCTTTCGTAATAATCTTTTTTATAGTTATGCCAATCATAATTGGTGGCTTCGGGAATTGATTAGTTCCTTTAATAATTGGTGCACCAGACATGGCCTTCCCACGAATAAATAACATAAGTTTCTGACTTCTTCCACCATCATTTCTTCTCCTCCTAGCTTCTGCTGGGGTAGAAGCTGGAGCAGGAACTGGTTGAACAGTTTATCCTCCATTAGCTAGCAATTTAGCCCATGCTGGACCATCCGTTGACTTAGCTATTTTTTCTCTTCATTTAGCTGGTGTATCATCAATCTTAGCCTCAATCAATTTTATTACAACTATTATCAATATAAAACCCCCAGCCATCTCCCAATATCAAACACCACTATTTGTTTGATCTATCCTTGTAACTACTATTTTACTTCTCCTCTCACTTCCAGTTCTTGCAGCAGGGATTACAATATTACTTACAGATCGTAACCTTAATACTACATTCTTTGATCCCGCAGGAGGAGGAGATCCAATTCTTTATCAACACTTATTCTGATTCTTCGGACATCCTGAAGTCTATATTTTAATTTTACCCGGCTTTGGGATAATCTCACATGTAGTAGCCTATTATTCAGGCAAAAAAGAACCATTTGGTTATATGGGTATAGTTTGAGCAATAATAGCAATTGGTCTACTTGGTTTTATCGTATGAGCCCATCATATATTTACAGTAGGAATAGACGTTGATACTCGAGCCTATTTTACCTCCGCAACAATAATCATTGCTATTCCCACAGGCGTAAAAGTCTTTAGCTGATTAGCAACTCTTCATGGAGGGTCTATTAAATGAGATACTCCCCTACTCTGAGCTCTAGGATTCATTTTCCTTTTTACAGTAGGTGGTCTAACAGGAATTGTATTAGCTAATTCCTCATTAGATATTGTCCTACATGATACTTACTATGTAGTAGCCCACTTCCATTATGTCCTCTCAATAGGAGCAGTATTCGCTATTATAGCAGGCTTTATCCATTGATTCCCTCTAATCTCTGGTTTTACTCTCCATCAAACCTGGACAAAAATTCAATTTGCAGTTATATTTATCGGAGTAAATCTAACTTTCTTCCCTCAACACTTCCTAGGTCTTGCAGGTATACCACGACGATACTCAGATTACCCAGACGCATATACCCTATGAAATACAATCTCATCAATTGGCTCCCTAATCTCCCTTGTTGCTGTAATTATGCTTCTATTTATTATTTGAGAAGCATTCGCCTCAAAACGAGAAGTCTTATCCATTGAACTTCCACATACAAATGTGGAATGATTACATGGCTGCCCTCCACCTTATCATACTTACGAAGAACCAGCATTTGTTCAAGTTCAACGACCCTCTTTTTAACAAGAAAGGAAGGAATTGAACCCCCATATGTTGGTTTCAAGCCAACCACATTACCACTCTGTCACTTTCTTCATAAGATACTAGTAAAATATATTACACTGCTTTGTCAGGGCAGAATTGTGAGTTAAATCCTCACGTATCTTATTTCACAATGGCACACCCCTCACAATTAGGATTTCAAGATGCAGCCTCCCCAGTTATGGAAGAACTTATTCACTTTCACGATCACACATTAATAATCGTATTCTTAATTAGCACCCTAGTTCTCTATATCATTACAGCAATAGTTACAACCAAACTAACAAATAAATACATTCTTGATTCTCAAGAAATTGAAATCGTCTGAACTATTCTTCCCGCCATCATTCTTATCATAATTGCTCTCCCATCATTACGAATCTTATATCTTATAGACGAAATTAATGATCCCCACCTAACTATTAAAGCCATAGGACATCAATGATACTGAAGTTATGAATATACAGATTATGAAGACCTAGGATTTGACTCTTATATAATTCAAACCCAAGATTTAACCCCAGGTCAATTTCGCCTATTAGAAACAGACCATCGTATAGTAGTTCCTATGGAATCCCCTATTCGAGTTCTGGTATCAGCAGAAGACGTCTTACACTCCTGAGCTGTTCCAGCTCTAGGTGTAAAAATAGACGCTGTTCCAGGACGACTAAATCAAACCGCCTTTATTGTATCACGCCCTGGTGTATATTATGGTCAATGCTCAGAAATTTGTGGTGCTAACCACAGCTTTATACCTATCGTAGTAGAAGCAGTTCCTCTAGAACACTTCGAAACCTGATCTTCATCAATACTAGAAGAAACTTCATTAAGAAGCTAAACTGGGCCTAGCATTAGCCTTTTAAGCTAAATATTGGTGATTCCCAACCACCCTTAGTGATATGCCTCAATTAAATCCTAACCCATGATTTTTAATCTTATTATTCTCATGAATTGTTTTCCTCACTATTCTTCCTAACAAAGTTATAAATCACTTATTTAATAATAATCCTACCCTAGAAAGTACCGAAAAACCTAAACCTAACCCCTGAAATTGACCATGATTATAAATTTCTTCGATCAATTCTTAAGCCCAACACTCATTGGAATTCCCCTTATCGCCCTAGCAATCCTAATCCCATGATTAACCTTTCCAACTCCAACTAGTCGATGATTAAATAACCGATTAATTACTCTCCAAGCCTGATTTATTAACCGCTTCGTCTATCAACTTATACAACCAATTAACCTTGGAGGGCACAAATGAGCCATATTGCTCACAGCTTTAATATTATTCTTAATTACTATTAATCTTCTAGGTCTCCTTCCATATACATTTACCCCAACAACACAACTCTCCTTAAACATAGCATTTGCTCTTCCATTATGATTTACTACCGTATTAATTGGTATACTAAATCAACCCACAATTGCACTAGGTCACTTTCTACCAGAAGGTACACCAACCCCTCTAATTCCAGTCCTTATTATCATTGAAACTATCAGCTTATTTATCCGACCATTAGCCCTAGGTGTTCGACTAACTGCTAATTTAACAGCAGGTCACCTATTAATACAATTAATTGCCACTGCAGCATTTGTTCTCTTAACTATTATACCAACCGTGGCTATATTAACTTCCACAATTTTATTCTTACTTACAATTCTGGAAGTAGCCGTAGCAATAATTCAAGCATATGTATTTGTTCTTCTATTAAGTCTTTACCTACAAGAAAACGTATAATGGCTCACCAAGCACATGCATATCACATAGTTGACCCAAGTCCATGACCACTAACAGGAGCTACCGCTGCCCTCCTTATAACATCAGGTTTAGCCATCTGATTTCATTTCCATTCACTTACCCTCCTTTATTTAGGATTAACCCTCCTCTTATTAACTATAATCCAATGATGACGTGATGTTATCCGAGAAGGCACATTTCAAGGCCACCACACTCCCCCTGTACAAAAAGGTCTCCGTTACGGAATAATCCTGTTCATTACATCAGAAGTCTTCTTTTTTCTAGGCTTTTTCTGAGCCTTCTACCACTCTAGTCTTGCACCTACCCCTGAACTAGGAGGATGCTGACCACCAACAGGAATTCACCCATTAGACCCATTTGAAGTCCCACTTCTAAATACCGCAGTACTTTTAGCTTCAGGGGTAACCGTAACTTGAGCTCACCATAGCTTAATAGAAGGTAACCGAAAAGAAGCAATTCAAGCCCTTACTCTAACTATTATTCTAGGAGTTTACTTCACATCTCTCCAAGCTATAGAATATTACGAAGCACCATTTACCATTGCCGATGGTGTCTATGGAACAACATTCTACGTTGCCACAGGATTCCACGGCCTCCATGTTATCATTGGCTCAACATTTCTAGCAGTTTGTCTCTTACGACAAGTCCAATATCACTTTACATCAGAACATCATTTCGGCTTTGAAGCTGCAGCATGATACTGACATTTTGTAGATGTAGTGTGACTATTCCTTTATGTTTCCATCTATTGATGAGGCTCATAATTACTTTTCTAGTATAAATTAGTACAAGTGATTTCCAATTACTTAATCTTGGTTTAAATCCAAGGAAAAGTAATGAACCTCATCATATCATCTGTCGCGGCTACGGCCCTGGTTTCCCTAATCCTCGCTTTTATTGCATTTTGATTACCATCATTAAACCCAGATAACGAAAAATTATCCCCCTATGAATGTGGCTTTGACCCACTAGGAAGTGCCCGTCTCCCTTTTTCCCTACGCTTCTTTTTAGTAGCAATTTTATTCCTCTTATTCGACTTAGAAATTGCCCTCTTATTACCATTACCTTGAGGAAATCAGTCATTAACACCACTCTCCACACTCTTCTGAACAACAATTATCTTAATCTTACTCACTATAGGCCTTATTTATGAATGACTTCAAGGAGGACTTGAATGAGCAGAATAGATGTTTAGTCTAAACTAAGACAGCTAATTTCGGCTTAGCAAACTATGGTGAAAATCCATAAACATCTTATGTCTCCTATATATTTTAGCTTCACCTCAGCATTTATCCTAGGTCTTATAGGTCTCGCATTTAATCGCTCCCACCTCCTATCCGCTCTATTATGTCTTGAAAGTATAATACTCACCCTTTTTATCGCTACAGCCATCTGATCTATAACACTTAACTCTACTTCAAGCTCCGTTATTCCTATAATCCTTCTAACATTCTCAGCCTGTGAAGCCAGCGCAGGATTAGCTATCCTAGTCGCTGCTTCCCGCTCACATGGCTCCGATAAACTACAAAACCTCAACCTCCTTCAATGTTAAAAATTCTAATCCCAACAATTATACTATTTCCAACCGTCTGATTTTCCCATAAAAAATGACTATGAACTACCACTTCCATTCATAGTCTACTCATCGCTACAATAAGTCTATTTTGATTCAAATGAAACATAGATATTGGCTGAGATTTCTCTAACCAATTTCTAGCTATTGACCCATTGTCCTCTCCTTTACTCATTCTTACATGCTGACTTCTACCACTAATAATCCTAGCCAGCCAAAATCACATTTCTCCAGAACCCTTAACCCGACAACGAACTTATATCTCCCTCCTAATCTCCCTACAATTCTTTCTTATTATAGCATTTTCTGCAACAGAAATAATTTTATTTTATATTATATTCGAAGCTACACTTATCCCAACACTTATTATCATCACACGATGAGGAAACCAAACAGAACGCCTAAATGCAGGAACTTATTTCCTATTCTATACCCTCATTGGGTCTCTTCCTTTACTTATTGCCCTACTATCTATACAAAATAATCTTGGTTCTCTTTCAATACTTATTATTCAACACTCCCAATACATTAACCTCTACTCATGAACAAATAAACTCTGATGAATCGCTTGTATTATTGCTTTCCTTGTCAAAATACCACTTTATGGGGTTCACCTCTGATTACCAAAAGCTCACGTAGAAGCCCCAATCGCTGGCTCTATAATTCTAGCTGCTGTATTACTAAAACTAGGAGGTTATGGAATAATACGAATTATTATTATACTCAACCCACTCACCAAAGAAATAGCCTACCCATTCTTAATCCTAGCTATCTGAGGTGTTGTAATAACTAGTTCTATTTGTCTACGACAAACAGACCTAAAATCCCTTATCGCCTATTCCTCGGTCAGTCACATAGGTCTAGTTGCAGCAGCTATTCTTATCCAAACCCCATGAAGTTTTGCAGGAGCAACAACACTCATGATTGCTCATGGCTTAATTTCTTCAGCCCTATTTTGCCTAGCTAACACTAACTATGAACGCATTCATAGTCGAACCTTACTTCTAGCTCGAGGAATTCAAGTCATTCTTCCATTAATGGCAACTTGATGATTCCTTACTAATCTCGCCAACCTTGCTTTACCTCCATCCCCTAATCTCATAGGAGAACTTTTTATTATTACATCATTATTTAACTGATCCAACTGAACCTTAATCCTTACAGGCACTGGAGTGTTAATTACAGCATCCTACTCCCTTTACATGTTCCTTATAACCCAACGAGGAATAACATCTAGCCACTTACTCTCACTTAGCCCTTCCCACACACGAGAACATCTTCTCCTTAGCCTCCATATCACCCCTGTATTACTACTAATCCTTAAGCCAGAACTTATTTGAGGTTGAACATTCTGTATTTATAGTTTAATTAAAACATTAGATTGTGGTTCTAAAAATAAAAGTTAAAATCTTTTTATTTACCGAGAGAGGTCTGGAGACACGAAGACCTGCTAACTCTTCTAATCATGGTTCAAATCCATGGCTCACTCGGCCCTTGAAAGATAATAGTAATCTATTGGTCTTAGGAACCAAAAACTCTTGGTGCAACTCCAAGCAAGAGCTATGAATACTATCTTTAACTCGTCCTTCCTTTTAATCTTCATTATCCTCTTATTTCCATTAATTTCCTCCCTATCACCAAAAAAACTTGAACTAAGCTGATCCTCCCTATATGTAAAAACCGCTGTAAAAATTTCCTTCTTCATCAGCCTAATTCCCTTATTTATTTTTCTCGACCAAGGTTTAGAATCAATTGTTACTAACTGAAATTGAATAAACATAGGCCCATTTGATATTAATATAAGCTTCAAATTTGACCTATACTCAATTATCTTCACACCCGTAGCCTTATACGTTACCTGATCAATTCTTGAATTTGCTCTATGATACATACATTCCGACCCTAATATAAACCGTTTCTTTAAATACCTCCTATTATTTCTAATCTCAATAATTATCCTAGTAACTGCCAACAACATATTCCAATTATTTATTGGTTGAGAGGGAGTCGGAATCATATCTTTCCTACTCATTGGCTGATGATATAGCCGAGCAGACGCTAACACAGCAGCACTACAAGCCGTTATTTATAACCGAATTGGTGATATTGGACTAATTTTAAGTATAGCCTGACTAGCTACAAACCTTAACTCATGAGAAATCCATCAACTTTTCATCTTATCAAAAAACAAAGATCTTACACTTCCCCTTCTTGGTTTAGTATTAGCCGCAGCTGGAAAATCAGCACAATTTGGTCTCCATCCATGATTACCTTCAGCCATAGAAGGTCCCACACCAGTATCAGCATTACTTCACTCAAGCACAATAGTTGTAGCAGGTATCTTTCTACTAATCCGCCTTCATCCTCTTATCCAAGACAATAAACTAATTCTAACAACCTGCCTATGTTTAGGAGCACTTACTACTTTATTTACAGCTGCATGTGCCCTAACCCAAAATGATATTAAAAAAATTATTGCTTTCTCTACATCAAGCCAACTAGGACTAATAATAGTTACCATTGGTCTCAACCAACCTCAACTAGCCTTCCTTCATATCTGTACCCACGCTTTCTTTAAAGCTATACTTTTCCTCTGCTCAGGTTCCATTATTCATAGTCTCAATGATGAACAAGACATCCGAAAAATAGGAGGTCTCCATAAACTCCTACCATTTACCTCAACCTCTCTAACAATTGGTAGTCTAGCCCTTACAGGTATACCATTCTTATCTGGCTTCTTTTCAAAAGACGCTATTATCGAATCTATAAATACCTCCCACTTAAACGCCTGAGCCCTAATCCTAACCCTCGTAGCAACATCCTTTACAGCTATTTATAGCCTTCGTCTTATCTTCTTTGCATTAATAAATTACCCCCGATTCAACACACTCTCTCCAATCAATGAAAATAACCCATTAGTTATTAACCCAATCAAACGTTTAGCCTACGGAAGTATTATTGCCGGCCTAATCATTACCCTTAATCTCACTCCAACAAAAACCCAAATCATAACTATATCTCCACTACTTAAACTATCTGCCCTACTAGTTACAATTATAGGCCTCCTCTTAGCCTTAGAACTTACAAACCTCACTAACTCCTATTTTAAAATTAACCCTACACTCTACTCCCACCACTTCTCTAATATATTAGGCTACTTTCCTTCTATTATCCACCGACTCCTTCCAAAAACTAGCCTATACTGAGCCCAACACATTTCAACACACCTAATCGACCAAACCTGAAATGAAAAAATTGGTCCTAAAAGTAACCTTATCCAACAGACACCTCTTATCAAATTATCTACTAAACCACAACAAGGATTTATCAAAACCTATTTAACACTCCTCTTCCTAACATTAACTCTGACTATCCTAATCATATCCATCTAACTACCCGCAAGGTACCCCAAGACAAACCCCGAGTTAACTCCAATACTACAAACAAAGTTAATAATAACACCCAACCCCCTAAAACTAACATCCAACCTCCACTAGAATACAACAAAGCAACACCCCAAAAATCCCCTCGCACTACATCTATATTACTCATTTCCTCTACCCCAGTTCAATGTAATCCTCACCCTTTAACTATAAAATATTTACCAGCCACAAAAAGCCCTAATAAATAAAACCCAACATACAACAATACTGACCAATCTCCTCACGCCTCCGGATAAGGCTCCGCAGCTAAAGCTGCAGTATAAGCAAAAACTACCAACATCCCTCCTAAATAAATCAGAAACAAAACTAACGACACAAAAGACCCACCATGTCCAACCAACAAACCACAACCAACTCCTGCAGCAGTAACTAAACCTAAAGCAGCATAATAAGGAGAAGGATTAGACGCTACACCTATTAAGCCTAAAATTAAACCAATTATTATTACAAACATAAAATATATCATTATTCTTACTTGGACTCTAACCAAGACTAACAACTTGAAAAACTACCGTTGTATATTCAACTATAAGAACTAATGGCCATCAATATTCGAAAAACCCATCCACTTTTTAAAATCATAAACCACGCCCTAGTGGACCTACCTGCTCCATCCAATATTTCATTATGATGAAATTTTGGTTCACTTCTAGGACTATGTTTAATTATCCAAATCATTACAGGGCTCTTCTTAGCCATACATTACACTGCAGACATTTCTATAGCCTTCTCCTCAGTCGTCCATATTTGCCGCGATGTTAACTATGGCTGACTTCTTCGCAATATCCATGCCAACGGAGCCTCACTATTCTTCGTTTGCGTCTATCTTCACATCGCCCGAGGATTATACTATGGCTCCTACCTCTACAAAGAAACATGAAACATCGGCGTAATTCTACTCTTCTTATTAATAGCAACAGCCTTCGTTGGTTATGTCCTACCATGAGGACAAATATCCTTCTGAGGAGCTACAGTTATTACCAACCTTCTATCCGCATTCCCTTACATTGGAGACATGTTAGTACAATGAATCTGAGGGGGATTCTCAGTAGATAATGCCACCCTTACACGTTTCTTTGCCTTCCACTTCCTACTGCCATTCTTAATCCTAGCCCTAACAATCATTCACCTTCTCTTCCTCCATGAAACAGGCTCTAACAATCCTCTAGGCATTAACTCCGATGCAGACAAAATCTCATTCCACCCCTACTTTTCTTACAAAGACCTACTTGGTTTCTTCGTCGTAATCTTCTTCTTAACTACACTAGCTCTATTTATACCTAACCTACTAGGAGATGCTGAAAATTTTATCCCAGCAAATCCACTCGTTACTCCACCTCATATCAAACCCGAATGATACTTCCTATTCGCCTATGCAATCTTACGCTCCATTCCTAACAAACTAGGAGGGGTCTTAGCCCTCCTATTCTCCATCTTTATCCTTATACTAGTCCCATTACTCCATACCTCTAAACAACGAAGTAATATCTTCCGACCACTTACACAAATTTTCTTCTGACTTCTCGTAGCCAACTCAATTATCCTAACCTGAATTGGAGGTCAACCAGTAGAACAACCATTTATTATAGTAGGACAAATCGCCTCAATCTCCTACTTCTCCTTATTCCTTATCATTATACCACTCGCTAGCTGATGCGAAAACAAAATTCTCAGCCTAAACTAGTTTTGGTAGCTTAACTTAAAAGCGTCGACCTTGTAAGTCGAAGATCGAGGGTTTAAATCCCTTCCAAAACACATCAGGGGAAGAAGGGTCAAACTTCTGCCCTTGGCTCCCAAAGCCAAGATTCTGCCTAAACTGCCCCCTGGCCCTGACATAGCGTACAAAAAGAACCAAAAAACCGGTTTTTGTACGTCAGTATGACATATATATGATATATCCCCATTAATTGATATACCACTATACCATTACATACTATGTATAATCCCCATTAATAGACATTCCACTACCTCATTACATACTATGTATAATCCTCATTAATTGACGTACCACTATACCATTACATACTATGTTTAATCCTCATTAATAGACATTCCACTACTTCATTACATATTTTATCTAAATACTCATTAACTGACATTTCATTAATTCCATTACATTAAACTCTTAACCCTCATTAATCTATAATCAACAATTCAATAACATACGTTTCTCGTTTAACCCTAGTTCCTGTATCACAATTGTTTAATCCTCTAATAATGAATGAAGTAACATTATAGTTAATGCTCGAATGACATACATCTCATGTTCTGGTCAAGATTTCCAGTCCCCTAGTTCCCTTGATTGACATATCATCCTTGATCGTATCAAGATTTCCAGTCCTCTAGCTCCCTTGAATGACATATCATCCTTGATCGTATCAAGATTTCCAGTCCTCTAAGTTTTAATTTTCGGTATGAAGCAAATAGCTATTCCCCGGAAGGGCTCATCTGGTTCATTCAGGTAAACTTGAGCTATCCTCGACATTCTACTTATTATATCATCATTACTTATCATTCATGAGATTAGATTGTCAAACTCACCATAACTCAAGGGGATAGAGAATATTACGCCATGTAGGGCCAGTTTGGGTTTTTTGATTAACGATCAATCTTGTAATAAAAACATCATCATTAATCCTCTTGGAAAGCAACTCCAATAAATAGTGAATGTAAAAAGCATTTCATTATTCTAACACATGCTTCGCTTTATCTGGCATAAAATTCATATTATTAGGATCGCCCCGGGTTCTGCAAATCAACGGATCTAAAAAAAAAAGAAAAAATTTTTTCGGTAAAAACCCCCCTCCCCCTTAATATACACGGTTGTCTCGAAAAACCCCTAAAACGAGGGCCAATGTATATTTTCTCATAGAGTTGTTGTGATAATTTCTCTATATATATTGTAACAACGCAATACA